CGGAAAAAATATTTCTATTTTTTTTATTTTTTTTTATTTATTAAAAATTTGCAATAATTTGGGTTGCTCGAGGGGAAGGAAACAATTGAATGGAAAAAAAAGATATTTTTCAGATATGCTGTGAAGTCGAAGCTTGGATTTTGGGGTTTGACAAGACGTATGACGCACAGTTTGGGGGGTAGGGGGTTAACGGTAAAAAATTTGGGGGGGGGGGAGATGAAGGATATGTATTCAGTACTGGATATAATTATGTCGAGATCAATCATATACCACACGTAGTGTTTAGCGGATAGAACTAGCATACTATGTCAGGTTTTAGATAAAATGGTAAAAGCACTCTGAGATGTTGGGCTGAAAGTTAAAGAAAAAAAAAAATAATGAAGCGCGAGAGACCAGTATGCTTCATTAAGGGTACGTCAGTAATTCAAGCATTTATCAGCTGTTGGTCTACACAAAATGAAATATTCTGAGATGTTGTGTCCCTAAATTTTGCATAAATGATACGATTATGGGCGGGATGATGGTTTCTCGCACCCACAATAAAATCAATCTTCTAACAGTACTGATTGATATTTCGTGGTGATAATAGATGAATGCACATTTATACATAGCATAAAAATTAAAGAAAAAAGACTAAGAGATTGGGGGGGGGAAAAAAAATTAAAAATGGGGAAAAAAAATATTTTTTTTTCAAAATTTTATCCAATATGGGTGGCAGTTGTTGGAGGATATGGGTTCGTGAAGTCAGAAAATAGTTTAGTTAGAATTTTGGCCCTGGGTGTCAATAGCGAGGATGTATTTCTCTTTTCTGATAGTAAGGAAGTTTAGGGGAGGGTCTGATCTCTGTCTCCAGTTTACAAAACTGGTGCTTTAAGGTATTAAGCTACTTAAACAAAAGTTTAGTATTTTGTTTTCCAAATATCCGACAGTTGGTGAAATGAGGATAAATAGGGAAAAATATAAGATGGAGGCTAATTGTCCAATTATGATAAAAGGGTCTTCAACTGGCTGTCCTCCAATTCAAGTTAGAATAATAGTGTTTGCAATGATTGATCAGAATAGGGTTTGGGATATGGGGCGGAATATTGTGCTTCGTTGTTTTGAGGTGTGTAGTATTGGGATTAGTGCTAGGATCATAATTGAGAACAGGAGGGCTAGTACGCCTCCTAGTTTATTGGGGATTGAGCGGAGAATGGCGTAGGCAAATAGAAAGTATCACTCTGGTTTAATGTGGGGTGGTGTAACTAGTGGATTTGCTGGGGTGAAGTTTTCTGGGTCTCCTAATAGGTTTGGTGAAAATAGGGCAAGAATAAGCAGGGTAGTAAATAATAAAATAAAGCCATAGACATCTTTGTATGAGAAGTATGGGTGGAATGTGATTTTGTCTAAGTTAGACTCTAACCCGGTGGGGTTGTTTGAGCCTGTTTCGTGTAGGAAGAGGAGGTGGAGGACACTAGCGCCAATGATGATGAAGGGAAGGATGAAGTGGAAGGCAAAGAATCGTGTTAGGGTGGCGTTATCAATTGAGAAGCCACCTCAAATTCATTGAACTATAGTGTTTCCTACATATGGTAGGGCAGATAAAAGGTTTGTGATAACTGTTGCGCCTCAGAACGATATTTGGCCTCATGGTAGTACATAACCTACGAATGCGGTGGCTATTACTAATAGTAGTAGTGCTACTCCAATATTTCATGTTTCTTTGTATAGGTAGGATCCGTAGTACAGGCCACGGCCGATATGTATATAAATGCAGATAAAGAAAAGGGATGCCCCATTGGCATGTGTGTTTCGCATGAGTCAGCCGTAGTTTACATCTCGGCAGATATGGGCTACTGAGGAAAATGCTATTGATGTGTCAGCTGTGTAGTGTATAGCTAGAAATAGTCCTGTTAAGATTTGTGAAATTAGGCAAAGTCCCAGGAGGGAGCCGTAGTTTCACAGTGAGGATAAGTTGGAGGGGGAGGGGAGGTCGATGAATGAGTTGTTAATAATTTTGATTAGGGGGTGTGTTTTTCGTACATTTACGGGCATAAGTTCTTATGGTTGAAGTACAACGATAGTTTTTCAGGCTATGGGTCTTAGTTAGAGGCTGAGTGAGAATATATGGAGTATGTGGTTTTTCTGGGGTCTGTGGGTTTGGTGCTGGGGGTAGTTGGAGTTGCGTCTAATCCATCTCCTTATTTTGCTGTGTTTGGATTAGTTGTGGCAGCGGCATGTGGGTGTGCAGTTCTTGTTAGTTTTGGTGTTGGTTTTTTGTCTTTAGTGTTATTTTTGATTTATTTAGGTGGGATATTAGTTGTTTTTGCATATTCAACGGCAATAGCTGCTGAGCCTTTCCCGGAAAGTTGGGGAAATTTGTCTGTTATTTTTTATGTTCTGTTTTATTGTGTGGCTTTAATTGTTGGGTGAAATTTAGTAGATGGTCTTGGGGTTTTATTTGTGGTGCCAGGGTCCTTGGTTGTTGGGTGTGATTGGGGTGGGGTGTCACTGTTATATTGAGTTGGTGGTGGATTGTTGTTATTTTTGGGTTGAATTTTGTTGTTAACTTTATTTGTTGTGTTGGAAGTGATTCGTGTTGCTGGGTTTGGGGCTGTGTGTTCTGTTAGATTAGTATGGCAACTATTAAGGTGAACAGGAAAGTTGTTAGGTAGGTCTTTATTACCCCTTGTTGGGCGTTTGTGATGGTTTTGGTCGGTGGCAGCTGTAGGTTTGACAGGCCCTTGGGGCCTGTAGATTCTAGTCAGATTAGATCGACTGTATTGGTTGAAATGGTTTGTCCAAATTTTAGGAATATTTTGGGGAAGGTTCGGTGAGTAAGGGTTGGAAAGTATCCTAGTAGGTTTGAGAATAGGTGGGGTTTGTTTTGGTTATTGTTGGGTGAAGTTATTAAATCGATGGCGAATATAATGCCTAAGATTGTGACTAGGATGGCGGCTAATTTTGAGGGGGTTGGTATTGTTATGGTTTGAGTTTTTGAGGGTACGATGTTCATGGTGATGAGGAATCCGGCTAAAATGCTTCCTCAAGCTAGGCGTTTAATTGGGTTAAGGAGTGAAGGAGTGTTTTCGTTGGTTGGTTGGGTTGAGTAAAATCGTGGTTGGCCTGCTATGGAAAATAGGATGATTCGTAGGCTGTAGATTGATGTAAATATTGTGGCGATTAGTGTTATAGTTAGGGCTCATGAATTGGTGTTTGATGTATTTATGGCTTCAATGATTGCGTCTTTTGAGAAGAACCCAGTGAGGAAGGGTATTCCAGTTAGGGCTAGGCTGCCAATTATTATGCACGATGATGTGGTTGGAATTATTTTGTGAAGTCCGCCTATTTTTCGAATATCTTGCTCATTGTTAAGGTTGTGAATAATAGACCCCGAGCATAAGAATAGTATTGCTTTGAAGAAAGCATGGGTGCAGATGTGTAGGAAAGTTAGTTGTGGTTGGTTAAGTCCGATGGTGACTATTATAAGGCCTAGTTGACTTGATGTTGAAAAAGCTACAATTTTTTTAATATCATTTTGTGTAATTGCGCATGTAGCAGTAAATAGGGTAGTTAAGGCTCCTAGGCAGAGGCATGTTGTAATTGCAGTGGGGTTGTGTTGTATGAGGGGGTGAAATCGTACTAACAGAAAAATACCTGCAACGACTATCGTGCTTGAGTGTAGTAGGGCTGAAACTGGTGTTGGGCCTTCTATTGCTGCTGGAAGTCACGGGTGTAGTCCGAATTGGGCTGATTTTCCGGTGGCGGCAATAATTAATCCAATGAGCGGAAGGGTGTGGTCTAGGTTGGTAGAGAAAATTTGTTGGAATTCTCATGAGTTTGAATTGGCTATAAATCAGGCTATTGCTAGGATTAAGCCAATGTCACCGATACGATTGTATGTAACGGCTTGTAGGGCGGCCATGTTTGCGTCTATTCGGGCATATCATCAGCCAATTAGAAGGAAGGATATAATTCCAACTCCCTCTCAACCAATGAAAAACTGAAATAGGTTGTTTGCTGATACAAGTGTTATTATAGCAATTAAAAATAGGAGGAGGTATTTGAAGAATTGGTGGATTCAGGGGTCTTTGTTTATGTATCATGCGGCGAACTCTATGATAGATCAGGTGATGAGTAGTGCAATTGGGATAAAGAGGGTTGAATATTGGTCAAATTTGAAGCTGACGTTAATATCAAATGTAAGTGTGCTTATTCAGTGTCAATTAAGTAAGATTGATTCTGTCCCTCAGTTGAGGAATAACACTAGTGGAAGAATGCTGGTTGAAAATGCTAGTTTAACTATTAGTGTTGTATGGGCTGGGGTGATTTTTACATGTTTAGTTGTTTGTAGAATTAGGGGTAGGAGTAGTAGGAATAGGGAGGTTAATATAGATGAATTGAAAGTTGTTAAGTTCATAACTTTTACATGGACTTGCACCAAGGATGTCTGGGGCCTAGGGCCAATGGATTACTCTTATCCTTTAAAAGTTAAGAGAATTGTGGAATTTAGTCACAATAGTAAGTAATTAGCAGTTCTTACGGGTTTGTTCTCTTGGTCAGCAAGGAGGTTAATTTCCTGTTTTTAGAATCACAATCTAATGTTTTGGCTAGACTATGCTGACATGTGGTGGGGCCTCAGATTAGGGAGGGGTTACAAATTAGAAGTATTATGGGGATTGTATGTAGGGCTATAAGAAGGTGTTCTCGTGTATAGGATGGTAGTAATGAAGTTGCGTCTTTTGGGGGTTGGTTTCGTTGAGTTGTTAAGAGTATGTGTAACGAATATAGGGCAGTGATGATGACTCCGGTTCCTGTTAAAATAATTGTTAGGTTTGATCAGTTGAATAGGGCGGAGATGATGGTAATTTCTCCCATTAGGTTAGGAGAGGGCGGAAGGGCTATGTTTATTAAATTGGCTAATAGTCATCATGTAGCCATGAGTGGTATAAATGTTTGTAGACTTCGTGCTAGTAGTATAGTTCGGTTGTGAGTCCGTTCATAGTTGGTGTTGGCTAGACAGAATAATATTGAGGAGGTTAGTCCATGTGCAATTATTAGAATGATTGCTCCGGTGAGTCCTCAGGGGGTTTGGGTTAAGCTGGCGGAGATTACTAGGGCCATGTGGCTCACTGATGAATAGGCGATGAGGGATTTTAAGTCGGTTTGACGGGTGCAGATTGAGCTTGTTATAATAATCCCTCAGAGGCTAAGGGTGAGGAATGGGTAGATGGATTCTTTGGAGAAAGGGGTGAGTATAATTGAAATGCGTATAATTCCGTAACCTCCTAGTTTTAAAAGTACTGCTGCAAGAATTATGGATCCGGCAATTGGTGCTTCTACGTGAGCTTTTGGTAGTCAAAGGTGGAACCCGTATAGTGGTATTTTGACTATAAATGCAATTAGACATGCAGCTCATCAGATTTGGTTCGTTTGACTTAAGTTAATTTGATAAAAAAATTGTATGTTTATTATTGATAGTGAGCCATGGTTGTTATGTGTTATTAGGAGGGCAACTAGTAGGGGTAGGGATCCTATTAGTGTATAAAATAGGAAGTATGTCCCTGCGTTGAGCCGTTCGGCCTGGTTCCCTCAACGAGTGATAATAATTAGTGTTGGAATTAATGTAGTTTCAAATATAATATAAAATATAATTAAATCAGTTGATGAGAAGGCTATGATTAGGGATAGTTGTAATGTAATGAATATTGAAATGTATGTTCGTTGTCGGCTTGGTGGTGTTTTTAGTATATGATTTTGGCTTGCAAGGATTATAAGGGGGGTTAATCAGCAGGTTAAAATTATTAGGGGGGTGGATAGTTGATCTGTGGTTATTCATTTGTTGATAGATTCTTGAGTGGTTGATGGGTGAAAGAATCATGATAGGCTGAAAAGTGAGATTAGCAGGGCGTGTATTGTTGATGTGGTTCATAGTCACTTGACGGGTGAGAGTCATGTGAGGGGAATTAGTATGGCGGTGGGAATTAAAATTTTTAGCATTGTAAAAGGGTGAGGTTTTGTATCAGGTCTGAGCCATGGGTTCGTGTCGTACCAACTAGGATTGCAAGTCCGGCGGCTGCTTCGCAGGCAGAAAAGGTTAGTAGGATTATGGGGCTCAGTGAGAATAAGAGGGCTTCGGTTTGTAAACATCAAAGGGCAAATCCAATATACATGGATAGTATCATTCCTTCTAAGCAAATTAATGCGGATAGTAGGTGTGCTCGGTGGAAGGTAAGGCCTGTGATAGCTAATATGAATGTCGCATAAAAGGTGAAGTTTGTAGTGGTCATGAAGGGGCTATAAAGGAAATTATAATCTACTGAGTCGAAATCAGTTATCTTGGTTAGACTAACCCCCTACTCTGCTCAGTCTAGTCCGCCTTGTGATCACTCGTAAGCGAGACCAACTGTAAGCATAATTAGGATTAATGTGGCTAGTAGTAGGGATGTAAGTGGTGTTGTTAGTTGACTTCCCCATGGGGTGGGGAGGAGGAGGGCAATTTCCAGGTCAAATAGGAGAAATAAGATTGCGACTAGAAAGAATCGAATTGAAAATGGTAGACGGGCTGAGCCAAGTGGGTCAAATCCGCATTCGTATGGTGATAGTTTTTCGGTGTCTGGTGTAATTGGGGGGAGTCAAAAGCTAATTATAGCCAGGGTTGCTGTAATAACAAGGGTTGAGATAAGTGTTGTGGTGGTCATTGTTTTCTCCAGAGGTTTATTCTGGGTTTAATAATTGGAAGTCATTAGTAATACTATACTAAGAAAACAGGATCCTCATCAGTAAATTGACACGTAAAGGAAGAGTCATACGACGTCTACGAAGTGTCAGTATCAGGCAGCGGCCTCGAAGCCGAAGTGGTGTTTTGATGTAAAGTGGTAGGTGGTTTGCCGAATGAGGCAAACCAGTAAGAAGGTCGATCCGATGATGACGTGTAGACCGTGGAACCCGGTAGCTACAAAAAATGTGGAGCCATAAATGCCATCAGAGATGGAGAATGGGGCTTCATAGTATTCTATTGCCTGGAGGGCTGTGAAGTAAAAACCCAGTATGATTGTTAGGGTAAGTGCGTGGGTGGCTTCTTTTCGGGCGTTTGATATAATGCTGTGGTGGGCTCATGTTACAGTAACACCCGAGGCGAGTAGGACTGCTGTGTTTAGTAATGGGACTTCGAATGGGTTAAGTGGCGAAATGCCAGTTGGGGGTCAACATTCTCCAAGTTCGATGGCGGGGGCGAGGCTGGCACGGTAAAAGGCTCAAAAAAATCCGAGGAAGAAGAATACTTCTGATGTGATGAATAGGATTATGCCATATCGGAGGCCTTTTTGTACTACTGTGGTGTGTTGCCCTTGGAATGTGGATTCGCGCACAATGTCTCGTCATCATTGTAGTATTGTCAATAATAGGACTATAAAGCCTAGGAGTATAATTGTGGTGGAGTTAAAGTGAAATCATATTGCGAGTCCTGAGGTTATGAGGAGGGCGGCTACTGCTCCGGTTAGTGGTCAGGGGCTTGGGTCAACTATGTGGTAGGCGTGTGCTTGGTGTGCCATTAGGTGTTTTCTTGTAAATATAGGGATAACAAGAGGATGAAAACGTATGCTTGGATAAGGGCTACGGCTACTTCCAGGAGTGTGAGAAGTAGTAGAACAGCTGTTGTGAATAAAGCTACGGCGGGTATTGTTGTAATTAAAACAAATGCAGCTGTGGCAATGAGTTGGATTAGAAGGTGGCCGGCTGTCAGGTTGGCAGTTAGTCGTACACCGAGGGCTAATGGGCGGATAAATAGGCTAATAGTTTCGATAATGATAAGTGGTGGAATTAGTGCAGTGGGTGTTCCTTCTGGTAGCAGGTGGGCTAGAGAGGTGGTTGGTTGATTTCGTAGTCCTAGTAGGACTGTTGATAGCCATATTGGAACTGCCAGTGCTATATTTATTGAGAGTTGTGCTGTGGGGGTGAATGTATATGGAAGAAGGCCTAGTAGATTTAATGTTATTAGGAATATCATTAGAGTTGCGGAGATAAGTGCTCATTTATGTCCGGGGGTATTGATTGGCAGGAAGAGTTGTTTTGTAAATATCATTAAGAATCAGGCTTGGAGTGTTGATAGGCGGTTATTTAGTCAGTGTTTAGTTGGTTTTGGAAACAAGGCTGAGGGGAATAGCATTGCTAGTATAATAAGGGGAATTCCAAGTAGTGTGGGGCTTATAAACTGATTAAAAAAATTTAAGATCATGGTCAATTTCAAGGATCGATTTGTTTTTGTTGTTTATTTGGGGCGGAAAGATTTGCAGGTTCGTGTTTAATTATTTTAAAAAGTAGTATAGTTATGAGGATTGTTCAGGCCATTAGTATGATTGAGAATCAAGGGGCGGGGTTTAGTTGTGGCATTCACTAAGGGTGGTTGGTGGGCACCGATATTAGCTTAAAGGGCTAACGCTTTCCTGTTAGCTACTTAATGAGGTTTCTAGTACATGTATGGATCAGGCTTCGAAATTTTTTAGGGGGGTGGTTTCAATTACGATTGGTATAAAACTGTGGTTTGCCCCGCAGATCTCTGAGCACTGTCCATAGTATAACCCTGGGCGGGTTGCAATGAGCGTGGTTTGGTTTAGTCGTCCCGGGACAGCATCGGTTTTTACGCCTAGGGAGGGGATTGTTCAGGAGTGAAGGACGTCTTTTGCTGAGATTAATATGCGAATGGGGGACTCTATTGGAATTATTAAGCGGTTGTGTACTTCTAGTAGTCGGAATTGTCCGGGCTCTAGATTTTGTGTGGGGGTTATATATGAGTCGAATGATAACATATCGTAGTCTGTAAACTCATAGGACCAATATCATTGATGTCCTATTGATTTAATGGTGAGGTGGGGGTCAGATACTTCGTCTATAAGGTAGAGGATTCGAAGTGAGGGGAGGGCGATTACAATTATAATGATTGCTGGTAGAATTGTTCAGATTATTTCGACTTCTTGGGCGTCCGTAGAGTTTGTGCTGGTTAGTGTTGTTGATATCATAATTGTAATGGTATATAATACTAGTGTACTAATTAGAAAGACGACTATTAGTGTATGGTCGTGGAAGTATAGTAGTTCTTCTATGATGGGTGATGATGCATTTTGAAAGCCTAGTTGGGATGGGTGGGGCATGTTAAAACATATAAGGGTTTAGTTCATAATTTCTCCTTGACAAGGGGATGTAATAAATTTACTAATGTTTTATAAAAAGGTGGTAGAGTGGAATACGGTTGGCTTGAAACCAATTCATGTAGGTTTGACTCCTACCCTTTTTGTGGGGTTTGAATAAAAGTTGGTTCTTCATATGTATGATATGGTGGCGGGCAGCCATGTACTCACTCTACGTTTGTGGGGGTGAGTTCGGCGAGTTGAACTTCTCGTTCGGTCGAAAAAGCTTCTCAAGTGATAAATATCATTATTACTACGGCGACCATAGAGATGAGGGAGCCAATTGAGGAGATAATGTTTCAAGTTGTGTAGGCATCAGGGTAGTCCGAGTATCGTCGTGGTATGCCCGCTAATCCTAGGAAGTGTTGGGGAAAAAATGTCATGTTGATTCCTAGGAATATGACTCCGAAATGAATTTTGGTTCATGTTTCGTGTAGGGAGAATCCTGAAAATAGTGGGAATCAGTGAATGAAGCCCCCTATAATTGCAAATACTGCGCCTATTGATAAGACATAGTGGAAGTGGGCAACTACATAGTAGGTGTCGTGAAGAACAATGTCAAGGGATGAGTTTGCTAGTACAATGCCGGTTAGGCCTCCAACTGTAAAAAGAAAAATAAAGCCAAGGGCCCATAATATGGCTGCGTCTCATTTGATTGTCCCGCCGTGTAGGGTTGCTAGTCAGCTAAAGACTTTCACGCCGGTGGGAATGGCAATAATTATAGTTGCAGAGGTGAAGTATGCGCGGGTGTCTACGTTCATCCCAACAGTAAACATGTGGTGGGCTCAGACGATAAATCCTAAAAGGCCGATAGACATTATTGCTCATACTATACCTATATAGCCAAAGGGTTCCTTTTTGCCTGAGTAGTATGTTACAATGTGTGAGATTATTCCGAACCCCGGAAGGATTAAAATATATACTTCAGGGTGACCAAAAAATCAAAATAAGTGTTGGTATAGGATTGGGTCTCCGCCTCCAGAAGGGTCAAAGAATGTTGTATTTAGGTTTCGATCAGTTAGAAGTATTGTAATTCCTGCTGCTAGTACTGGTAATGAGAGAAGAAGGAGGACGGCTGTAACTAAGACGGATCAAATGAATAATGGGGTTTGGTATTGTGACATGGCCGGTGGTTTTATATTAATAATTGTGGTAATAAAGTTAATTGCGCCTAGGATCGAAGAGACTCCGGCCAGGTGTAGTGAAAAAATTGTTAAGTCTACCGAGGCTCCTGCATGGGCCAAGTTTCCGGCGAGAGGCGGGTAAACAGTTCATCCAGTTCCTGCTCCAGCTTCAATGGCTGATGATGCTAATAGCAAGAGGAGTGATGGTGGTAGGAGTCAAAAGCTTATGTTGTTTATTCGTGGGAAGGCCATGTCTGGGGCTCCGATTATTAGGGGGATTAGTCAATTTCCGAATCCGCCGATCATGATGGGTATAACTATAAAAAAGATTATGACAAAAGCGTGTGCAGTTACAATTACATTATAAATCTGATCGTCACCGAGTAGTGCTCCGGGCTGACTGAGTTCTGCTCGGATTAAGAGGCTTAGGCCAGTCCCGGCTATTCCAGCTCATGCACCAAAAATTAGGTAAAGGGTGCCGATATCCTTATGATTAGTTGAAAAGACTCAACGGGTTAATTTCACGGGTATGGGGTTCCCTCAGCGAAGCGATGGTTTGTACGGCCTTCTCCCGCCTTTAAAAAGGCGGCGGGAGAAGCCGAGTTTGGGGTTCGCTGGATTATGTGTAGGGGGTTATAATTAAGGCGATTGTTAAGTGAAGCTATTTAGGCAAAAAGGCCCTAGCTTAAATTAAAGTATCTGGGTTGCAGTCAGAAGATGTTGGATAAAGTCCTGCGGGTTTTATATGAGGTCTAGAAGATTTACCTTCTGCTTAGGGCTTTGAAGGCCCTTGGTCTTAGTTTAACCTAAGCTCTCCTAGTGTCGGGGAAGAGTGGCTGAGAGTAAAGTGGCAGGTTGTAGTTCTGACAGATGCAGGCTAAATTCCTGCTTCTTCCGGCTTTGTAGTATAATTGCGCAGGGGTGCAAATCCTGAGATGAAGAGTAGAATTCTTTCGAGGCCTGGTGGGTTGGGTAGGCTGGAGCTTGTTTAGTTGAGCGCTTGGTTGTTAATTAAGAGGTTGTGGGGTAAAAGCCCACCAGTCTAGGGGTATTTTATGTTTGGGGTAAGAGGATGTTGGGGGTAATTGGGAGGAGTAGGATGGACAGGGTTAATATTATGGTTAATAAGTGGGTTTGTTGGTTTGAGCTATGGCGTCATGTGGTGGTTGAGTTGGTGGTGTTTGGTGACTGGGTTAAGGCAATTGAATAAGAGAGTCGTAGGTAAAAAAATAGGCTTAGTAGGGTGGAAATGGCTATGATTGTGGCAATGGTAGCAGTGTGTTGTTTTGTTAGTTCGTGGAGAATTAGTCATTTTGGTAGGAATCCTGTTAAGGGGGGAAGGCCGCCAAGGGAGAGTAGAGTAAGTGAGGATATAGCTGCTAAGGTTGGTGTTTTTGGTCATGAGGTTGTTAGAGAAGTAATTTTTATAGTGTTTATTAGTTTTAGTGTTAAAAATATAGTTGATGTTAGTATCAGGTAGATTAAGAAGTTTAATGTAGTGAGGGCTGGTGAGTATGGTAGGATGGTTACTATTCAACCAAGGTGGGCAATTGATGAGTAGGCTATAATTTTTCGTGTCTGGGTTTGGTTAAGTCCTGTCCATCCGCCAATTAGAATGGATAGCAGGCCAAGTGACATTAACAGGCTGGTGTTTAGTGAGTTGTGGGTTATGATAATTAAGGTGATTGGGGCAATTTTTTGTCAGGTGGACAGGATTAGTCCTGTTATAAGGGTGAGTCCTTGTAATACTTCTGGAAGTCAAAAGTGAAGTGGTGCGAGGCCTAGTTTTATTGCTAGGGCCACTGTTATTATATTAGATGTAATGGGTGTTATTTCTTTTAGTTCCCATTGTCCTGTTGTTCAGGCGTTTACAAGTGTTGAGAATAGAATTAGTGCTGAGGCTGTGGCCTGAGTTAGGAAGTATTTGGTAGAGGCTTCTGTTGCCCGTGGGTGGTGTTGGTTAATTATTAAGGGGATTATTGCTAGTGTGTTGATTTCTAGTCCTATTCAGGCAAGCAATCAGTGGGAGCTTGTAATGGTTAGTATTGTGCCAGCTAGTAGGCTGAGGATGGAGATCAGAAGGGTATAGGAGTTCATTAGTAGAGGAGGGGGTTTAGCCAACATATTCGGGGTATGGGCCCGATAGCTTAATTTAGCTGACTTTACTAGAAGATGGTGTACGGGGAGCACGAAGGGTTTTGATCTCTTATGTGCAGGTTCGAGTCCTGCTTTTCTATAAGGATATGAAGAGGTTTGAACTCTTATTGGTCACTCTATCAAAGTGGTCTTTAACTTTCGAGCACGTATCCTATGTTTGGGGTGGAATTCCTGCTGTTGAGATTGGTAGGGACAGGTAAGTGAGGGTTGCTGCTAGGACAAGTGGTAGGAAGTTTTTTCATACTAGGTGCATTAGTTGATCGTATCGAAAGCGTGGGTAGGATGCACGGACTCATAGGAATATGGAGGATAGGATTATGGCCTTAATTATGATGTTGGTGGTGTTTATTTCTGGGCTAATAAGTGTAGGGGCTAAAAATAGGACTGTTGATAGTGTGTTTATTATTAAAATATTTGAGTATTCGGCTAGGAAGAATAGGGCAAATGGGCCCCCAGCGTATTCTACATTAAAGCCAGAGACTAGTTCTGATTCTCCTTCTGTTAAATCAAATGGCGCCCGGTTTGTCTCGGCTAGGGTGGAAATGTATCATATGGCTGCTATTGGCCAAACCGGAAATAAGAGTCAGATAGACTCTTGAGTATATATAAAGTTGTATAGTGTGAATGTCCCCGATAATAAGATAGTGGATAGAATAATTAGTCCTAGTGTGACTTCATAGGAGATAGTTTGTGCGACTGCTCGTAGAGCGCCGATTAGTGCGTATTTTGAGTTGGATGATCAGCCTGATCCCAGGATTGAGTAGACTGCGAGGCTGGATAGGGCTAGTATGAAGAGAATTCCGAGATTTATGTCAAGGATTGGGTGAGGCATTGGTATAGGGGCTCAAATAGTTAGGGCTAGTGTTAGGGCTAAAATAGGGGTTAAGAGAAATATGGTTTGTGAGGCGGTCGAGGGTCGTACGGGCTCTTTAGTAAATAGTTTAAGTCCGTCTGCGACTGGTTGAAGAAGTCCTAGAGGACCAATGATGTTCGGGCCTTTTCGTAGTTGTATATAGCCTAGGACTTTTCGTTCCGCTAAAGTTAAAAATGCTACGGCGAGTAGGATTGGGACAATTAGTATAAGTGGGTTGATTGGATTTATAGCTGAAGAGAGGGTTCGAACCTCTGGTAAAAGGGCTTAGGTCTTTTGCATTTTCCTGTTCTGCTACTCAAGCTCGGTCCTCTGTTTTAGAGGTAGTTTAGTATTTGTTATTTATTTGATTTCATAGTTTGCTAGAGGACGTGTACTTAATATTGGTCCTGTCTTTCTGGTCCTTTCGTACTGAGAAAGATGTAAAATAGATAGAAACTGACCTGGATTACTCCGGTCTGAACTCAGATCACGTAGGGTTTTAATTGTTGAACAAACAAACCTTTAACAGCGGCTGCACTGTTTGGATACCCTGATCCAACATCGAGGTCGTAAACTTTCTTGTCGATATGGACTCTTGAAGAAGATAGCGCTGTTATCCCTAGGGTAGCTTGGTTCGTTGATCAGTTGTACTGGGTCGATGGGGAAGGTGATAAAACTTTGTTTTGTGTCACTTGGTTTGATTTCTTGGAGGATGGTTTTTCTCCGTGGTTGCCCCAACCAAAAGCAGCGTGTCAAGCCTTTTGTGGTTAAACATTGGTTGGTGCGTGCTTAAAGTTCCATAGGGTCTTCTCGTCTTATTATTAAATTCCAGCTTTTGTACTGGGGGATCAGTTTCATTGACTGGGTAAAGGAGACAGTTAAGCTTTCGTCTTGCCGTTCATACTAGTCCTTATTTAAAAGACAAGTGATTATGCTACCTTTGCGCGGTCAGAATACCGCGGCCGTTAAAATAGAATATCAGTGGGCAGGCAGTGCCTCTAATACATGTTGTTTAGCTAGAGGTGATGTTTTTGGTAAACAGGCGAAGCTAGGAATGGTTTGCCGAGTTCCTTTTTTACCTTTTTGTCTTTCTTATTACAGTCCTGTGTTGGGTTAACGGTTGGTTTGGCTGTGTGTCTGGTTAATTGTAGTGGTCTGCTATGGTGGGTAATTATCAGTGATGGGTTCGTGCTGACTTACACTGGTGTGGTAGAGAAAGTTGTAGTTTCTTATTACTAGTTCTAGCATTAGTTCAGCTATAGCTTTATAGTGGGGCTCATTTGGGAAGTTTAGGGTTTTGAGGGGTTATTGGTATTGTTGGACTGTGATTGCTCTGAGCTGTGACGCTTTCTTTGTAGATGGCTGCTTTTAGGCCCACTGTGTGGTTTGTCCTGGTTTAGTGTAATCATTACCCGTTGTTGTAGGTTGTGTCCTTTTTCAAAAGGGCTGTACCCCTTTTGAATTTCTATTAAGTTTTAATTGTTATTGTTTCGAATTAAAATAAGACTTAATGGGGAGCTGAAACTCGTTTGTTGAGCAACCAGCTATCACTAGGCTCGGTAGGTATGTCGCCGCTATTTAAAAGTCATCCCACTCTTTTGCAACAGAGAAGGGTGAGCTCTGAGATGTAGCTGCTTTTAAATAGCTCGTCTAGTTTCGGGGGTAGGGGTTAAAAGGTCTTTTTATCTCGTGTGGACTGGCTAGACCATAATGCAAAAGGTACAGGGGTTAATCTTTGCTTTTTAGTACTTTAATGGTTTGTTTCACTTCTTTTTCAGCATTCCCTTGCGGTACTTTGTCTATTGCTTGTGGATGTAATTTTTCTATCGCCTATACTAAAATAGAAGAATGTTTTGTTTGGGTGGGTGATGTTGTGGTTATGCTAGCGTAGTTGTTCAAAATACTCTGGCTTGAGCAGGGGGTCTGTTCGGTGTAAGCGAAATGTTTTAGTTAAACTATATTTTGAGTCCAAGAGCACTTTCCAGTGCGCTTACCATGTTACGACTTGCCTCATTTGGTAGTGTTTAGGTATTTTATTTAATTGAGATGTGTTTATAATGAGGGTGACGGGCGGTGTGTGCGCGCCCCAGGGCCGGCTTAAGGGGGGCATGATATTGTCCCCTCCTTACTGCCAAATCCGCCTTCAAAAGTATTTTCATAGTAGATTCGTAGTATTCTTTTTAAGAAAATGTAGCCCATTTCTTTCCATCTTGTGTGCTACACCTTGACCTGGCGTGTTCGGGTTGATCGTTTTTGTCTACTTAGGCTCTCTCATGAGGTAGGCTGGCGACGGTGGTATATAGGCTGAGTTAGCAAAAGGTGGTGAGGTTTAACGTGGATTATCGATTATAGAACAGGCTCCTCTGGGGGGATTTGGGGCACCGCCAAGTCCTTTGAGTTTTAAGCTGTGGCTCGTAGTACTCTGGTGGAGGAAAAAGTAAGTATTCAAGTTTTGTAGCTGAACATAGTGGGGTATCTAATCCCAGTTTGTGGTTCGGCTGTCGTGAAGTCAGAGTTGTTTATCATTAAGGTTTCTTTCGTCGGTGGGTGCATTATCCTACTATAGCGTATAACAGCGTGGTGGATTTTTAGTCTTATTTTGGTTAATGTTCCCTGTTCACACTTTACACCGTGTAATATCAACTTGAGTTTCTTGTATAACCGCGGTGGCTGGCACAAGATAGACCAACTCTGTTAATTGTGGCTGGATTAAGCTGTGGCTTATATTCCAATGCTTATCACTGCTGCGGGCCCTTGTGGGTGTGGCGTGGCTAGATGTTATTGGCTAATAGTTGTGCCTGATATCGGCTCCTTATGTTGATATAGGGGCGTTGTCACTGGAGGGGGGAGGCTTGCATGTGTAAGGCCAATTATGGTTGATATTAAAGCTAGGACCAAACTTTTGTGTTTAGTGGGGAGTATTAGTCTCATCATGGCATCTTCAGTGCCGTGCTTTATTTTAGCTACATAAAC